TCCTTCTACATCGAGTAAGCATCTGAAACTTATTCTCAGATGGAGATCGTTCACCATCAACCTTTCATTTTCTAGTATAACCTAGGAATCATTCAATGTCAACCCCTACTATTTCTACATCGATCTTTCTACATCGAGTAAGCATCTGAAACTTATTCTCAGATGGAAATCGTTCACCATCAACCCTTCATTTTCTAGTATAACCTAGGAATCATTCAATGTCAACCCCTACTATTTCTACATTGATCTTTCTACATCGACCTACTATTTCTACATCGATCTTTCTACATCGAGTAAGCGCCTGAAACTTATTCTCAGATGGAAATCGTTCACCATCAACCCTTCATTTTCTAGTATAACCTAGGAATCGTTGAATGTCAACCCCTACTATTTCCTTTTCTAGTATAACCTAGAAATCGTTCAATATCAACCCCCAACCTTTCCTTTTCTATTCTAACCTAGAAATCGTTCAATGCCACCCCTTACTCTTTCATTTTCTAGTATAACCTAGGAATCGTTGAATGTCAACCCCTACTATTTCTACATTGATCTTTCTACATCGACCTACTATTTCTACATTGATCTTTCTACATCGAGTAGGCACCTGAAACTTATTCTCAGATGGAAATCGTTCACCATCAACCTTTCATTTTCTAGTATAACCTAGAAATAGTTCAATGTCAATTTATTTCTATCTGAAACCTATTAGAACCTAGAAATCCTTCGCCATCAACCTTTCTTGATATATATTCTTCGAGTTTTCAACCTAGAAAAAGAATGAGGGATAATAGGAAGAGGAAGAATAATAAGCATATTGAGTTATTACAAATTAGTCTAGCGTAAAGATCGTAAAGATCTGCGATAAACAACCCTAGTTACTCGACTGGATGAGAAACTTAACTTAGTATAACGTAGGAATCTACGAGAAACACCCCTAGTTCTTTGATTGAGTTAGAATTACCCAATCTCTTCTGGAAAGCAACCAACCCTACCCCGAACGTGTAGGTATAGGTAGATACCTTATTAGATTCTTCAATATGTGAAAAAGCTAAGAGATTGGTTAGGTAGCATTCTAGCATAACTAGACTGAGTAGTGCAATTCGCATTACTGTAGAGTAACTTCTAGATAGTAGATAGACTCTATAATCTAGGAAGTAGAATCTATTAGGAGAAATATCCAATGGATCGACTTCTAGATTGATTCTAACATGGAATTCATTGGAACGCAACCCCAATTGTTACAGAACAATATATGCTGTATGAACTCCGAAGGAATCTACGAAGGCGTAGGAACTGAATCACTTATACAACTGTGTATATGTACATAAATGATTTCCAATTTGGAAAACTATTGCTGTTGGAAGTGGGGGAGGGAGAAGAAGAAGAAGAAGAAAAACAAGAAGGAGAAATAGTTAGGAATCATACGAGCTCATTCCACTAAACGGTTTAGTAGAGAAGCAACCGAATCGGCTTGATATGAATTATAGCATGCTCTATCTCTCCATCTCGAGGTGCAAATTGAACTAGATCAATTCAACCTTGAGATTCAATTGAATCATAAACATTTTCTAAGAAATCTACCTTTTTGACTAAAAAAGACCAAGAATTTAACTTCTTATGGGATCTTACGGTAGAAGAATTATAGATGAGATGTTGGAGATAGAGTTTCAATACCGTGTATGAGACTATGATGTGGCATTGGTGGAATAACGGAATAAGCCATATGTAATGATCCTTAAGCAATTCGCTTTAGAAATTACTAGTATGGTTGTAGTCGAATACCGTGTGCAACGAGTAGCAAATCGAAACTACGCCTTATTAACATGTATTACACTACCGGATCCATTCATAATACAAATGAATGATTTGTTGAGAATTACTCAGTCGTATGTACCCCTATTATCTGAGTTCAATCCTTGGAATACTGCAAAGTATTAAACAATAGTATCGATACTAGGTAGGAAGTATTTCTATCTTCCCCGGAATATACGAGTGATCCTTTTTTTTACGAGAGAAATCATATTTCAAATTTGAAACGTAGATTTCAAGATTCTGGTAGATCTAGTTCTACCTCATGATCGGTATTGAATCAATGTTAAGTCCCCGATAATCATAACTACAGAATCATCTCGGGACAATGAAAGTAGCTTCGAATACAAATCATTCATAAAGATTCCATTATCTCATGTGACAACTCGAAATAGATCTAGATCTGGAATAGGGTATTCTTCGTAATCCCAATAATGGGATCTATTGATGTACCTGATGAAGTTGATGCTGGTACACAAACAATCATAGCTATTTCAATAGAACTTTTTGAATTTGAAGTAGATGAAGAAACTAATCGATCCTCTATATGAATTGTGGATTTGTCATTCTTCTCGGTGAACATCAATTTAATTATCTTCAGATAATAATATATAGAAATAACACTTGTAATGGGCGCTATCGGAACTGATGGGTACAAACCAGCTTTCCATCCATGCCAAAAAAGATATAGTTTACCGAAAAAACCTGCTAATGGAGGGATACCCCCTAGGGATAGTAAACATAGAACTGGAGAGAATGTTAGAACAGGATCCTTCATGTATAGTCCCGCATAATCCCTAATATTATCAGTTCCGGTTCGTAAGCCGAATAAGGTAATACCGGAAAAAGTTCCTAGATTCATGAATATATGAATGAACGTATAAGTTATCATACTTGCATAGCCATTCTCGGGGTCTGCGGCAAGTATTCCGATTATGATATAGCCTATTTGGCTTATGGGGGAATATGCCAGCATACGTTTCATACTTGTTTGAGTAACAGCGATTAAATTTCCCGATATCATGCTAGAAGTAGCTAATATTCCCAAAGCGATATGCCATTCACCAGACGGGTATGAGAAGGTAATACCGAAGAGTCGCGTAGATGAAGCTGGAGCTGCTACTTTCGAAGCAACAGAAAAGAAAGCAACGACTGGTGTGGGAGAGTCAGAGTCGGAAAGGAGGTTGTCGGCCTTACCGCTCATTCAAAACCATGCATGAAATTCTTACTTCACATGGCTCCTAGTTCATAAGAGATTCTTAATTAGTGTATATCTCAGAACTATCCTCGTGTATGTTTCGGACCTAACCCCTCTTGAATCGGTGTGACAGTAGAAATACCAATTATTAACTTCTCGAGGAATCCTTCATCATTAAACCGAGTCTCCGTTAATCTTTTAATCTCTCCATTTTTTTTATCCCGAATGAAACAAAAAGGGATATGGAGTGAGGTGGGGGGGATCGGAAACGGGAGAACAGGAATATGATTTTCTTCGTTCCTAACAGGCATGACATCATTATCCCGGGGCGATTTCTTCGTTGGCAAATGCTTCTACTGTATATTGTACTTATAATTCCCGAAGGATTGGAACTAATTGAATTTACATTTCGGAGGGGAGGGCCAATACATCCCTGATGCTATCTTTCCCCTACATCACTCAATTTTCTTCGTGGCACCTGCCCCTAATAATTTAACTTT